CCCACGGCATATAAGCTACTAATATGTTTTTACCCAAAGTGAGTTCGCCACCGACTGTAGCGGCACCATCTCCTAAAATTTGTCCCTTTTTAATGCACTTATCCCGCTGAACCCGACCTTTTTGATGCATACAAGTATTTTTGTTAGAACGTTGATACACAACTAATGGAATATTGAAAATATCCTCATTGCCTAATAAAAAAATTTTGTCAGTATCGGTATAAATGATCCTTCCCTCGTGTTCGGCTATAACAGAAACTCCTGAATCTAGAGCCACCTGTCGTTCCGCTCCAGTTCCAACAATGCATTTCTCGGACTGAGAAAGCGGAACTGCTTGACGTTGCATATTAGAACTCATTAAAGCTCGATTCGCGTCATTATGCTCGATAAAAGGAATAAGGGAAGCTCCAATAGAAAAATATTGGAAGGGAAAAATACTGCGAAGATGAACCTGTTCCCATGCAATAGTCAGGAATTCTTGACGGTATCGAGCTGGAACAACCTGTTCTTCCTGAATACCTCGACTCAGTGCCAAAGAATTTCCTGCTGCTATCATATAGTATTCATCTCTATTTGGTGATAAATAAAACATCCGGTTTTTTTTTGATTTTGATTCTTCAAAGATTTCATAAAACGGACTTTCTAGAGAGCCACAATGACCAATTTTCGCATGAATTGCTAAGGATCCAATAAGCCCAACGTTGATTCCTTCAGACGTGTCAATTGGACAAATGCGTCCATAGTGACTAGGATGGATATCTCGTATCCGAAAATTAGCAGTTCGCCCTGTCAATCCTCCAGGTCCCAAATAACTCAACTTTCTCCCATGAACTGTTTGTGTCAATGGATTAGTTCGATCTAAAACTTGAGATAATGGGTGTAACCCGAAAAAAGATTCATAAGTAGTTGTTAATGGAGTTGAAGGTACCAAACTCTGAGGAGTCGGTATCAATTTATGTCTAATTGCTCCACATATAGTGCCTCGAACCATATTTTCTAAACGAACCAAAGCCAATCCAAATTGATCTTGTAAGAGATCCGCAACCGAACGAATACGCTTATTTTTTAAATGATTCATATCATCAAGCGTGCCCATTCCAAATTTCATTCCAATCAAATAATCCGCAGCCGCCAATATATCTCTCGGTAACAAAAATGTATTAGTCGGAGGTAGATCAAGATTCAATCTCTGGTTCATATTTCGTCGACCAATCCTTCCTAATTCACATCTTTGTTGAAAGAATTTTTTTTGTAATTCCTTACATAGAGATTCAGAAAATACTGGATCTCCGCCTACACACGTAAATTGTTGATAAAACTCCAAAATAGCAGTTTCCTTTGACCCTATTTTTTTTTTCTCCTTCTCATTTAGGAAAGACAAGAAAATCTCAGGGTAGCAAACATTTTCTAAAATTTCCCTTAGATTCAAACCCATAGCTGATGATAGAACTAGAATAGAGATTTTCTGTTTCCTACTTACACGAGCCCATATCCTTGCTTTTCTATCAATCTCTAATTCGAATCTTCCTCCCCAATCTGATATTATGCTGCCGGTATAGACCGAAATTCCGTTATGGTCCGCTTCGGACCGATAATAGATACCGGGGCTTTGCAAGATTTGATTGATCGCAGTTCTGTATATTCCATTTACTATAGAGGTTCCCAGGGAATTCATTAGAGGAATGTTTCCAAAAAAAAGGGTTTGTTTTTGTATATCCCTACTGGTTTTCCAAATTAATCTCGCAGATACATATAATTCAGAAGAATATGTGATTGCTTCATATACAGCATCTCTTTCTTTTATCAATGGTTCCACTAATTGATATGTTTCCGCAAATAATTGGAATTCAATTTCTTGCTCTGTATCTTCAATTTTTGGAAACTTATAAAGTTCTTCGGTTAAGCCATGATCAATAAACCTACAAAACCCTTCAAATTGTATCTGATTAAACCCAGGTATTGTAGACGTTCCCTCATTTCCATCCCCCAGCATTTTTAATTTCTCATTTATCGAAAAAATCCCATTATTGAATCATTCTTTATCCAAAAATATGGATCGATCTAGCAACGATGGAATTGAATATTCTGTTTACTAAATCACATGAAATTTTATCCTAGTATGAACATAGGAATAAAGAGCAAATTGGAATTTGAAACAGATACACAAATGGAAAGAAAATGAAAAATTTGACTTAACTTAGACTTATTTTATGGAGTTTTAGCTTTGTATAAAATATCAAAAGTTATTTCATTTTTACCACTATTATGATATTACATATTACAATCCGATTAGATACCAGCAAAATAAACGTATTCCGAATTTGGTCTGTTTGATGAGAGAAAGACATAATAATCAGAAAAACGAAAAAGTTGATTAATATTTCATTTTTCATCGATTCAGTTAAACAAAAGATTCGCATATAATATAAAGATAAAGGAGACGCTTTTACCTAATTTTTTAGTCTAATTCACTAATTCATATAATATGATTTAAGTGCGTAAGAAGACTTGTATTTATTAAACATGTTCAGATATGACTCTAGCTATCTATACATATCTCCTCCTTTATTGAATTTCTATTCGGGACAGCCTATGTCGTGTTCTATGAAAGTTACTATTTTCTATAGACAAAAATCATATAATCATATACAGAACAGTTAAGATATTTGATTAGATATCTGCAAAACAATTTAGGTTCTGGGGTTTACATATATGCATAATTGCTATTATAATATTAATATAACTATAACCGAAACCGAGAAGACTTTTTTTTTTGAATCTTGATTAGTTATGTGTTAATTTGGATTTCTTATATCATTAGGTATCATTAGGGAAAGACAATTTTATAAATTGTAGATTAAAATCCGAGAATCGTTCATGAATTCACAGTCACATAGTTAATGGTCCCGATTTGTCCTGAATTTTTGCTTTTGTGACTGAAAAGCCACTTTTTATTTCTCAACTCAATCTAAAAAGAAAAGGGGGGATATTTTCAGCTATTTTGTATCGTCTTGGCGGCATGGCCGAGCGGTAAGGCGGGGGACTGCAAATCCTTTTTCCCCAGTTCAAATCCGGGTGTCGCCTGATCAACAAAAGCTTCGAAATACCCCTATTGTTTTGCTGATTTAACTTGCCAAATTTGTCCTCAACGTAATCCTAACGGAAGAAAAGGATTCTTGATACTTGCTTGATTCTAAACATCTGAAAGTTCTTTCCTCTAAAGTGCTGTAAATCCTTTCGTCTCGGATTCAAGGCAAGTTTGCAAGTTTCTAGTAGTGGGGAATTGATAAACCTTAATCTGATAGCCCTTACATTACTAATGTAATGTCTACTGATTGGATCTTAAAGTAGAGTGAATACTCAAGAGGAAGTTAATTAGTAATTGCAGAAAGGGCGTAAGGTACTTTGTCTACAGACTCATAAAAATCTCTGAGTACTGGGGCATTCAATCAATCAATACTAATTAGATTGATTGAATGGATTAATTGGCCTTTTTTACTTTTATATTTTTTATCTAAAATAAAAAAAACCAAGTTCTTTTAGGGAATTCCTATTCCGTTCTTGACTAGACTGTCTTACGATTGTTTTACATAGAGAATGGAGAGAAGGTAAGGTACAGATCCGATCAAATGGAAAAAAATAGGGGTATGTAATAAATAGCGATCTATCTTGATTCTATCTTTTTTAGACGTTTGAGTTAATGAAGCACAACAAAACATGTTATTGTTCCTACATGTTAGAAAAATTTTCTTGATACTTCCAAAAGCGTCGCTGCTTATTTTGCTTGTACTTAATCTTTACCGATTCTACTACAAATCATATACTAACTTATTAGAATTGAATTGGATTTATTAGATCGTTTCATCAATGGTATGTAGCAAAATCCTTTTTTGACTCTGTGCCAATAATTCGACTATTATTAGTGAATAATAATGGAATAATTCCTTCATATTCATAGAGATAGGGGATAGAATTAACATGGATATAGTAAGTCTCGCTTGGGCTGCTTTAATGGTAGTCTTTACATTTTCCCTTTCACTCGTAGTATGGGGAAGAAGTGGACTCTAGAGTCGAGGTACTACGAATTGAACTGAGGAATCAAACTGCATCAATTGTTTTATAAATTGTTTGGCAAAGATTTCACTCTTCTTATTAATTATATTAATTAATTATTAATTTTATTTTAGATAAAATTATCTGCATTTCCATATTATATTGAATTATTATATTGAATTCTAGTAGAGTAATGTAGTCTATGAATCATCAAATATATATTGAATAACAATAATCCTATATATGAAATTATGAAATATGAATAAGAACTTTCTATAATTATTTCATATATTCATATATATATATATATGACTTCTATTCTATTATTCTATATATGAATAATCAAAAAAATACGAATAATATCATTTCAATCAAACAAATAAGGAATGAATACAAATGATTGGAAATCCGTTTCTAACCAAATTCTTCCTAAAATTTCTATAAATTTCTATTTTGATAAACCCCGCTCTTAACAGTGTTACAGATCTAGACAATGCGGAAGAGTGTAAACCTTTTTAACCTTTCTATTTGCCTTTTTATTTGTTCTGTTTCCCCCTTGTTTAAAGAGAAAAGAAAGCGGTTCGGTTATTAAATATTCAATTAAGTGAATACATCTCGATAATTCATATATACATGTAGGAAAATACGTATTTAGATTGATCTATATTAAGCCGCCTACATCGTTATCCAGTACAAATACACTGCATAACAATAATATAATAGAGAGTATGGTAGAAAGAAATAGGAATCTTTCTACCATACTCATACTATCGTATCTCATAGAATACTGTTGATTCTAGTCCACTCATTTCATTTAAGACACGAAATTGGAATCCTTTTCATTTTTCATTTTGTTTCTTCAATCATTAATCATTGACAAGAATTAAGAAGTCAAGTTTCATTCAACTTTATCGCCCTGACTTTGACTGATCGTTTTTACGTATATTATAAGCAAAAAGGCAGTAGGAACTAGAATGAACAGTGCAGTAGCAATAAATGCGAGAATATTGACTTCCATAATCTCACTATTTATTTGATTTTTCTTTACTTCGCAATAACTCGGGATTTAATCCCATAGAGATGATAACTCTTTCGCCTGTAAATTTAATATCATGAATAACAATATCTGAACTATCAAATCGATTCATCGTCGAGAATTAAATAGTATAACATAGGAAGATCCTTTATCCATACCGAATCAAAAATTTCTTGACTTTCTTTTTTATTTATCACTTTTTCCATTCTTTCTTTTCTCTAAACGACTGCTTTCTCATCTGATGAAGTCTCATCTAAACGCCTTTACGCTTACATCGGTTACAAACAAAGGATAGAAGCAAAACAAAAAAACAAAGGATAGAAGCAAAACAAAAAAAAAAAAAAAAAAATAGAAAAATTAAGAAGGATCCCTTGGGAATGACATTATGCTATTTGTCCTCTTTTTACATTTTACAGAAAAAGGAGAGAGAAATTAAATTTATGTATTTTTTTTTTTTTTTTTGTATTACATTTTGATCCGTCGGGACTGACGGGGCTCGAACCCGCAGCTTCCGCCTTGACAGGGCGGTGCTCTGACCGATTGAACTACAATCCCAGGGAAATAAAGTATACGGTATACATAGTCTTATGATTTCACTCAAAGACTTTCTATTTTCTATTTAGAATTTAGATTAGAATTGTCGTCTTGTAACAGAGACGTGAGTAATATATATATCAATGCTTTTTAATGCGAACAGCAAGGATTACTCGTAATCCTTTACTTATTTCCAAATCGATTGATAATCGTTCTTTCAATGAAAAAAATCATAAAGTAATGGAAAGAAAAAAACTCTTTTTTTTTTTTTTCTTAGACTTTATACTTACAGATCATGATATGAATCTAGATCATCAGCAAGATCATAATTTTTTTGAAAAAAGAAAAAGAAAAGAGCCAAACAAAAAATAGCGGGTGGGACAACCATTTTCCTTTTTTTTCTTTCGTATCGGGCATTTCTGGAGAACAAAGGGGTTATATCATTTCATGTGTGTGGATTAGCGAATTATTGGGCCGAGCTGGATTTGAACCAGCGTAGACATATTGCCAACGAATTTACAGTCCGTCCCCATTAACCGCTCGGGCATCGACCCAGGAAGAATCAATTCTGTTCTGGGCTTACTGAGAATCCCTGATCCATTTTTCCTTTCGTAATACCTTACCCCCAGGGGAAGTCGAATCCCCGCTGCCTCCTTGAAAGAGAGATGTCCTGAACCACTAGACGATGGGGGCATATTTGCCCGACCACCAGCACACTATGCTCATAGTATGAGCAGTTTTTTGAAATTGTCAATATACAATAGAATGATATGGTCTGACTAGATCCGAAGTATTTTTTCGTCTTTCATGATTCCATAGAATTTTTTGTCTATTCCTGAATCATTCATTAGAATCGCTATTCTATATAAATCTATTTTTTATTATCTACTATAATTTAAAATTTAAATTTAATTTCGATTTAGAATTTATATTTTAGAATTTATATTTATGATTTGGACTTTTTTCTAAGAATTTTGTTCATCGAATCTCTCCATCAACGACTCAATAAAATATCTCGAATCTATGTTGAATTAGTAGGTACATGTATTAATCCAATGTCAAAGACCTTTTTTATTTGCCCTATATTTACTAGGTTACCCTATAATATAATGCACTAGGTAAATAAAATTGCTGTAAATCCAATTTTTCGTTGGGGAATAAGCCATTATGAAAATAAAATATATATCTATAAATATGTTATAATTCAATCTATTTATATTCACTAAACTCATAGTGGTTTTTTAAGGAATAAAATGAAAGAGGCCTTTTTAACTCAGTGGTAGAGTAACGCCATGGTAAGGCGTAAGTCATCGGTTCAAATCCGATAAGGGGCTTTTATCCTAAAACTCTCGTGCGTGGGAGTATTCATATTTTAAGAGAAAATAGTGATACTGTTGATATTTGTAATATCAAAAAGCAAGAAAGCGTATAATTCTAAAAATGAATGAATTAGCATAAGTTCTCATTCTAATAAGTTTAAGTTATAGTATAGTAATACTAGTGATAAATTTTCTTTTGAATCGGCAAACATTTCTTTTTGACTTTACATTATTAAAAAATTAAAAAAAAAAAAAAAAAAAAAGATTCGAAATCAACAAAAGAAAAAGTAAGTGAACCTAACCCATTGAATTATTATTATATCCACTATGCTGATATTAAAATTCGATATAGATGAAATCGGAACAGTGGGTCTCTCTTTTCATTTTCATATTTCTTTGGACTCTGCGGAAATCCGTCGATATTTCCGATTAAATCGTCTTACTCCTAGATGTTCTATAAGAAAAAATGACTATTCCTCTCTTTCCCATAAAAAAAGTTTCATAACAATAACATAAGAGACATAGCAAAGACCTTTTCTATATCCTTCTTTGATTCCA